TGAAATAAATCAAGAAAAAATTAATAATAAAAAAAAAATTCACTTTATGTTTATTTCGACTATAAAAAAGTCACTTTATAATATTAGTAAGAAAAATTCACATATTTTGTGTGATTTATCCTACTTGTCACAAGCATATGTATTTTACAAATTATCACAAACCCAAGTTATTAATTTTTCTAAATTTAGATCTGTTCTTCAATATAACACAACGTCTTGTTTCCTTAAGACTAAAATAAAGGACTATTTTAAAACACTAGGAATATTTCATTCGGAATTAAAACATAAGAAACTTCAGAGTTATAGAATAAATCAATGGAAAAACTGGTTAAGATGGCATTATCAATACGATTTATCTCAGATTAGATGGTCTAGATTAATGCCAAAAAAATGGCGAACTAGGGTTAATCAAAGTTGTATGGCTCAAAATAAAAATAGAAACTTAAACAAATGGAATTCATATGAAAAAGACCAATTACTTCATTACAAAAAAGAAAATGATTCGGAAATCTATTCATTATCAAACGAAAAAGATAATTTTAAAAAATGTTATGGATATGGTCTTTTAGCATATAAATCGATTAATTATGAAAATAAAAGTGACTCATTTTTTTCTAGATTACCCTTTGAAGTTCAAGTAAAGAAGAACTTAGAAATTTCGTATAATTCCAACACGTCCAAACACAACTTTGTTGATATGCCCGGCAATCTTCATATCAATAATTATCTAAGAAAGGGCAATATTCTAGATAGAGAAAGAAATCTCGATAGAAAATATTTTGATTGGAAAATTATCCATTTTTCTCTTAGACAAAAAGGAGATATTGAAGCCTGGGTTAAGATCGATACCAACAGTAATCCAAATACTAAAATTGGTATTAATAATTATCAAATAATTGATAAAATTGAGAAAAAGGGGGTTTTTTATCTTACAACTCATCAAAATCCAGAAAAAACTCAAAAAAATTCGAAAAAAGTCTTTTTTGATTGGATGGGAATGAATGAAAAAATATTTAATCGTCCCATATTGAATCTGGAATTTTGGTTCTTCCCAGAATTTGTACTACTTTATAATGTCTATAAAATAAAACCGTGGATTATACCAAGCAAATTCCTTCTTTTTAATTTGAATACAAATAAAAATGTTAGTCAAAATAAAAACCAAAACTTTTTTCTACCATCAAATAAAAAAATAAAAATAAAGAATCGAAGTCAAGAAGCAAAAGAACCCCCAAGTCAAAGAGAGCGTGGATCAGATATAGAAAACAAAGGAAATCTGAGCCCTGTTTTTTCAAAACATCAAACCGATCTTGAAAAAGATTACGTGGAATCAGACACAAAAAAGGGTAAAAATAAAAAACAATACAAAAGCAACACGGAAGCAGAACTAGATTTGTTCTTGAAACGTTATTTGCTTTTTCAATTGAGATGGAACAGTGCTTTGAATCAAAGAATGTTCGAAAATATCAAGGTATATTGTCTCCTGCTTCGACTGATAAATCCAACCAAAATTACTATATCGTCAATTCAAAGGAGAGAAATGAGTTTGGATATAATGCTGATTCAGGCAAATTTACCTCTTACAGACTTGATGAAGAGGGGGGTATTGATTATCGAACCTATTCGGTTGTCTGTAAAAGATAATGGACAATTTATTATGTATCAAACCATAGGTATTTCATTGGTTCATAAAAGTAAACACCAAACTAATCAAAGATACCGAGAACAAAGATATGTTGATAAAAAGAATTTTGACGAATTCATTCTGCAACCTCAAACTCAAAGAATAAATACAGAAAAAACTCATTTTGGTTTGCTTGTTCCTGAAAATATTTTATGGTCTAGACGTCGTAGAGAGTTGAGAATTCGAAGTTTTTTTAATTCTTGGAATTGGAATGTCGTCGATAGAAATTCAGTATTTTGCAACGAAACCAATGTAAAAAACTGGAGTCAATTTTTGGATGAACGGAAACCCCTTTATAAAGATAAAAATGAATTAATTAAATTTAAGTTCTTTTTTTGGCCTAATTATCGATTAGAAGATTTAGCTTGTATGAATCGTTATTGGTTTGATACCAATAATGGTAGCCGTTTCAGTATCTTAAGGATACATATGTATCCACGATTGAAAATTAATTGATAGTACTATATACCCTGTCTCGTATAGAGTATCTGAAAGCAAATAAATGGAAACATGCCTTGTTTTACATCTCATTCGAATCTAATTCGAGTAGACAATACTAAATCAATAAAATAAGGTATTGATTAGATCTAGAAATGAATCAACAGAATCTTCTTCATTTTAGGATTTTAGGTTTCAATTATTCGCTTTTGTGACTAAAAAAAACGTACCTACCGCCTTTTTGGATTCCTATCTGAATCAAATTTGAAATTTGATTAATTTATTGGAATTGCTAAAATTAGAGGTTCATAAAGAAATTAAGTCTATATACCAAGTTCAAATTACTGGCATTATTATTACTGATCAATAAAATTCGAAAAAATCCATATCTGTAAAATAAAGAAAGGGGAAATTCATTTATGGTAAAAAATTCTGTCATTTCAGTTATTTTTCAAGAAGAAAAGAAAGGATCTGTTGAATTTCAAGTATTCAATTTCACCAATAAGATACGAAGACTTACTTCACATTTAAAATTGCACAAAAAAGACTATTTATCTCAGAGAGGTTTGAAGAAAATTTTGGGAAAACGTCAACGACTGCTAGCTTATTTGGCAAAAAAAAATAGAGTACGTTATAAAGAATTAATTAATCAGTTGGACATTCGAGAGACAAAAACTCGTTAATTTGATTAATTTGAAGAGTTATTTCATTTTCACTTATATGTTTCGATTAAATTTTGATGAACTTCTTTTCACTTTCAGTAATTCATGGAAGAATGAATCGTTAAAAAACTTATGACTGCACCAACTACAAGAAAAGACCTCATGATAGTCAATATGGGGCCTCAGCACCCATCAATGCACGGTGTTCTTCGACTCATCGTTACTCTAGATGGTGAAGATGTTGTCGACTGCGAACCAATATTGGGTTATTTACATAGAGGGATGGAGAAAATTGCGGAAAACCGAACAATTATACAATATTTGCCTTATGTAACACGTTGGGATTATTTAGCTACTATGTTCACAGAAGCAATAACCATAAATGGACCCGAACAATTAGGCAATATTCAAGTACCTAAAAGGGCTAGCTATATCAGAGTGATTATGTTGGAGTTGAGTCGGATAGCTTCTCATTTGTTATGGCTCGGTCCTTTTATGGCGGATATTGGTGCACAGACCCCTTTCTTCTATATTTTTCGAGAAAGAGAATTGATATATGACCTATTCGAAGCTGCCACCGGTATGCGAATGATGCATAATTATTTTAGGATTGGAGGAGTGGCTGCCGATCTACCCTATGGCTGGATAGATAAATGTTTGGATTTTTGCGATTATTTTTTAACAGGGGTTGATGAGTATCAAAAACTTATTACTCGGAATCCTATTTTTTTAGAACGAGTTGAAGGCGTAGGCATTATTGGGAGAGACGAGGCATTAAATTGGGGTTTATCGGGACCAATGCTACGAGCTTCCGGAATAGAATGGGATCTTCGTAAAGTTGATCATTATGAGTCTTACGACGAATTTGATTGGCAGGTTCAATGGCAACGAGAAGGGGATTCATTAGCTCGTTATTTAGTACGAATCGGTGAAATGACAGAATCCATAAAGATTATTCAACAGGCTCTGGAAGGAATTCCAGGAGGGCCTTACGAAAATTTAGAAATGCGACGTTTTGACAGATTAAAAGATCCTGAATGGAATGATTTTGAATATCGGTTTATTAGTAAAAAGCCTTCTCCAACTTTTGAATTGTCGAAACAAGAACTTTATGTGAGAGTTGAAGCCCCAAAAGGAGAATTGGGGATTTTTCTGATAGGAGATCAGAGCGTTTTTCCTTGGAGATGGAAAATTCGCCCACCAGGTTTTATCAATTTGCAAATTCTTCCTCAGTTAGTTAAAAGAATGAAATTGGCTGATATTATGACAATACTAGGTAGCATAGATATCATTATGGGAGAAGTTGATCGTTGAAATGATAATTGATACAACAGAAATAGAGACTATCAATTCTTTTTCCAAATTGGAATCCTTAAAAGAAGTCTATGGGATCATAGGGATGCTTGTCCCTATTGTGACTCTTGTATTAGGAATCACAATAGGTGTACTAGTAATTGTTTGGTTAGAAAGAGAAATATCTGCAGGAATACAACAACGTATTGGGCCTGAATATGCCGGCCCGTTAGGAATTCTTCAAGCTCTAGCAGATGGGACAAAACTACTTTTGAAAGAGAACCTTATTCCATCTACAGGAGATACTCGTTTATTCAGTATCGGACCATCCATAGCAGTAATATCTATCTTTCTAAGTTATTCAGTAATTCCTTTTGGTGATCACCTTGTTCTAGCCGATCTTAGTATTGGTGTTTTTTTTTGGATTGCCATTTCAAGTATTGCTCCCGTTGGACTTCTTATGTCGGGGTATGGATCAAATAATAAATATTCCTTTTTAGGTGGTCTACGGGCAGCTGCTCAATCAATTAGTTATGAAATACCATTAGCTCTATGTGTGTTATCAATATCTCTACGTGTGATTCGATGAGACCTAAAATTTATCCAAATTCTTTTCTTTCTAGAAACAAGGATAAAAAGATTTGATTGATTATATATATTTTTTTTTCTTCAGCATTTGAGTTGATGAACTAAATCAGATAGTTATATGAGTGAAAGAAAACGGCTTCTAAATTTGCAGTAAAAAAGTTGAGTCTCATTTCCTATGTACAAGAATCAAATGGTGAAAAAAGTAAACATAAGCAAGAGAGATTGTTTACCCCAAGATTCGTGAATTGTCATGATAGCTTGAAGCGGGTTCAAAAGACCAACTCTATGGAGTTTTTACTGTCTATTACCATAGATGGATTTCCACAACGGGAGGT